TCAAAAAAATTGCGAAAATAAAGAATCAATGTGTCGATTCCAATCCTATCTCTTTTTTTTGAAGAGATTTCTTCTTTTCTAATGAAGGGGTTTTTTCTTCCCTAAAAAAAAAGAATTTACTGAACTTATTTAATTAACCTCTCATTGATGTATTGTTTCGTCGAGATTTAAATCACGATGTCATTTTCTTGTTCCTGAATGGGCCCTTTGAATTCTTTTAGGTTCATGTTCTACTCCGGGGAAAGATCTATCCGAATTCTAGTTGTACATATAGGACAAATGATCTCAGTACCACTTCTTTTTGCTACGACTTTTTTTTCAATTCGTTTCATGCCCCCCAAAAACGATTCGATGTATTTATTATAATGGTTGACATGGCAGTTTAAGAGTGCCTCTCTAATTAAATAAATAAAATATAAGAATCTTCTATGCATAGCTACAAGCGGTAATTCTACATATATTACTATTACCCATTTGGTATTTTATGAGCAGAGCCTGGATACTCAATTTTTTTAGTCCAAGTTAACCATAAATTCTTCTAATTAAGAATATTGCTCCTCAATCTAAATTAATCTAATTTAACTTCACGCTACGTATGATTGATTCTTCAATCAATACAATATTTCTTGGGCGAAACAGAGGATATCTCGATCGGGGGAGAAAATGGGGAAATCCCATATGACCCAATATGTCTGACAAGTCGCACTATACGTCAACCCAAACTGCATCTTCCTCTCCAGGACTCCGAAAAGGTACTTTTGGAACACCAATGGGCATTAAATTTAAGAAAAAATTTAAGTACTATACTTCACTTTAATATGGAAACGTAAGAATGAGTTTCTTGTCTTCATCATTTTTTTTTTCTATTTTTTCTACTTTTACTTTATACAATACACAAATTCGAACACAAATTCGAAGGTTTTTAGAGAAAGACAGAATTAATAAATAAAAATCTTAATGAAGAGATAGATCGTTCGAATAATAAAAAAGTATCCATACATTCATTCCCCCAAAACAGGACTAATGCTCCCATTGCGTATTGGTACTTATCGGGTATAGAATAGATCTGCTTCTCTTTGTTCTTACGAACAGAATTCAGCCGTTATTTTCAACGGAATACAATAAAAAGTAACCTTTTCTCATACAGAATTCGCTGAAAAGGTTAGGTAAATAGTATAAGTCTATTGCAATGCGATAAAGTTACATAGTGTCTATTTTTCTTTGAGAAAGGGGTATTTCCATGGGTTTGCCTTGGTATCGTGTTCATACTGTCGTATTGAATGATCCCGGCCGATTGCTTTCTGTCCATATAATGCATACGGCTCTAGTTTCTGGTTGGGCCGGTTCGATGGCTCTATACGAATTGGCGGTTTTTGATCCCTCTGACCCCGTTCTTGATCCAATGTGGAGACAAGGTATGTTCGTTATACCCTTCATGACTCGTTTAGGAATAACCAATTCATGGGGTGGTTGGAGTATTTCAGGAGGAACTGTAACGAATTCGGGTATTTGGAGCTATGAAGGCGTGGCAGGAGCACATATTGTGTTTTCTGGCTTGTGTTTTTTGGCGGCCATCTGGCATTGGGTGTATTGGGACTTAGAAATATTCTGTGATGAACGTACGGGAAAACCTTCTTTGGATTTGCCCAAAATCTTTGGAATTCATTTATTTCTCTCAGGAGTGGCTTGCTTTGGCTTTGGCGCATTTCATGTAACAGGCTTATATGGTCCTGGAATATGGGTGTCTGATCCTTATGGACTAACTGGAAAAGTACAATCTGTAAGTCCAGCGTGGGGCGCGGAAGGTTTTGATCCTTTTGTTCCCGGCGGAATCGCCTCTCATCATATTGCAGCAGGTACACTGGGCATATTAGCAGGCCTATTCCATCTTAGTGTCCGTCCGCCTCAACGTCTCTACAAAGGATTACGTATGGGCAATATTGAAACTGTACTTTCTAGTAGTATCGCTGCTGTTTTTTTTGCAGCTTTTGTTGTTGCTGGAACTATGTGGTATGGTTCAGCAACAACCCCAATCGAGTTATTTGGTCCCACTCGTTATCAGTGGGATCAGGGATACTTCCAGCAAGAGATATATCGAAGAGTTGGTGCCGGACTAGCTGAAAATCTAAGTTTATCGGAAGCTTGGTCTAAAATTCCTGAAAAATTAGCCTTTTATGATTACATTGGTAATAATCCGGCAAAAGGGGGATTATTCAGAGCGGGCTCAATGGATAGCGGGGATGGAATAGCTGTTGGATGGTTAGGACATCCCGTCTTTAGAGATAAAGAAGGGCGCGAGCTTTTTGTACGTCGTATGCCTACTTTTTTTGAAACATTCCCGGTAGTTTTAGTAGATGGAGATGGAATTGTTCGGGCAGATGTTCCTTTTCGAAGGGCAGAATCGAAGTATAGTGTTGAACAAGTAGGTGTAACTGTTGAGTTCTATGGTGGCGAACTCAATGGAGTCAATTATAGTGATCCTGCTACTGTGAAAAAATATGCTAGGCGCGCACAATTAGGCGAAATTTTTGAATTAGACCGGGCTACTTTGAAATCTGATGGTGTTTTTCGTAGTAGTCCAAGGGGTTGGTTCACTTTTGGGCATGCTTCTTTTGCTTTGCTTTTCTTTTTTGGACATATTTGGCATGGCGCTAGAACCTTGTTTAGAGATGTTTTTGCTGGTATTGATCCGGATTTGGATGCTCAAGTGGAATTTGGAGCATTCCAAAAACTTGGAGATCCAACTACAAAGAGACAAGTAGTTTGATACAAGACTGCTCTGGCATCTTTATCCTCTATCTCTATTTTTTTCTCGGGTACCCGAGAAAAAAATAGAGACTTGAATCAACTTCTTTTCGTTGATTCTTTCCCCTCTTTTTTTATGGTATGGTAAATGATCCCACTCAAACGAATAGATGTGAAAGCTATAATTGTAAACCACGATCGAATCTATGGAAGCATTGGTTTATACATTCCTTTTAGTCTCGACTTTAGGGATAATTTTTTTCGCTATCTTTTTTCGAGAACCACCTAAGGTTCCGACTAAAAAATAATGAAATAATTTTTCATTATATCAACTGAAGTAATGGGCCCCCATATCAGGAGGCTCATTACTTCAACGAGTCTAGTCCCCGTGTTCCTCGAATGGATCTCTTAGTTGTTGAGAGGGTTGCCCAAAAGCGGTATATAAGGCGTACCCCGTAAAGCTTACAAGTAAACCTGATATGAAGATGGCGACTAGGGTTGCTGTTTCCATTTTTAGAAAATTTCAAGATCACAATGAATCTACGATAAGATCGTTTATTTATTTACAATTACAACGGAATAGTATACAAAGTCAACCGATCTCAACCAATGATTAAATAGGATTTATGGCTACACAAACCGTTGAGGGTAGTTCTAGATCTAGGCCAAGACAAACTACTGTAGGGAGTTTATTGAAACCATTGAATTCGGAATATGGTAAAGTAGCTCCGGGCTGGGGGACTACACCACTTATGGGAGTTGCAATGGCTCTATTTGCAATATTCCTATCTATTATTTTGGAAATTTATAATTCTTCCGTTTTACTGGATGGAATTTCAATGAGTTAGGTTCATAAGAACTATGAAGCTCTAGTTTTTCAATCAAAAAAATTTTTATTTAAAACTTGGATTTATAGACCTTTTTGGTAGTTCGACTGTGGTATTTCTTTTTTCGGTATTTCCGGAATATGAGCGTGTGACTTGTTATAATTGATCCTATTGATAATACAGAGAACGACCCTGTCATCTCTATTAAGATGATTCTACCCCGTCGGATATTTATTCGAATATCTGGAACACGGAATATTATAGAAAAAATTAAGAAAAGAAATATTCTAACTATGATTCATACCTATTATTTAGACCTCGCAACCGGACTAAAAAAAAATTTCAGATGGGTATTTCCTAAATTAAATAATTTTGATTTCTTTAGACTTATTAAATTAATTTTATCTGAAGAACAACTTCTTTCTCTAGATTTTGTTGAGTCATTACATCCACTCATTGAAATTGAATAAGTGATGATCAAATGGTTTTTACTCAAAGAACCCTTTTATTTAGCTTGGGATTAAATCATCGTGGTTCTTGTATGAATCTGAGGTTTTAATTGATTTATAGGGTCTTAACAAGGGAATTCCTATCAACAGTAAAACAAAAGTCGACCCGCATTACGCACAAAAAACAACAAATTAAATAACAAAAACAAACAAAAATAGGAAAGAGAAGATTCAAGAGGCCTGGAACGATTAATATAAAGAAAGGTGTACGAGCTAACTTGATATTTTTGGCATTAGCATCACAAAGAAGAGATTTCGGATTTTTTTGACTTCCTATCTTTGGGACAAATTGAATCGAGCAGCTAAGAAGTTTTTAACTTTCTATTGCATATCTGTCGAAATAGGTATTTGTGTGTTTCTGTTTGAGCCGTACGAGATGAAATTCTCATATACGGTTCTCAGGGGGGGGGGTGCTCTCGGATTCCCTATCTCAATAAAGTATATGATTGGTTCGAGGAACGTCTCGAGATTCAAGCGATTGCAGATGATATAACTAGTAAATATGTTCCTCCTCATGTCAACATATTTTATTGTCTAGGAGGAATCACGCTTACTTGTTTTTTAGTACAAGTAGCTACGGGTTTTGCTATGACTTTTTACTATCGTCCAACTGTTACGGAGGCCTTTTCCTCTGTTCAATACATAATGACTGAAGCCAACTTTGGTTGGTTAATTCGATCAGTTCATCGATGGTCAGCAAGTATGATGGTTCTAATGATGATTCTGCACGTATTTCGTGTGTATCTTACAGGTGGGTTTAAAAAACCTCGTGAATTAACTTGGGTTACAGGTGTGGTTCTGGCTGTATTGACTGCATCTTTTGGTGTAACTGGTTATTCCTTACCTCGGGACCAAATTGGTTATTGGGCAGTAAAAATTGTGACAGGCGTGCCTGACGCTATTCCTATAATAGGATCTCCTTTGGTAGAGTTATTACGCGGAAGTGCTAGTGTGGGTCAATCTACCTTGACTCGTTTTTATAGTTTACACACTTTTGTATTGCCTCTTCTTACTGCCGTATTTATGTTAATGCACTTCCTAATGATACGTAAGCAAGGTATTTCGGGTCCTTTATAGCTTTATTTTATAGAGTATAGAGAAAACAGATCATAGATATTTGTAATTTCTGATATATCGTATCGGGAAGGAACAATAGTATTTCATTGCTACAAATATGTATTATTGAAAAAATAAGACATGTTTTTTGATACTTCTCTTCAACTCCGAAGTATTTTAGTTCTTATTTGATAAGAATAGTTGAAGTGGATTCTCCGAAGAGAGGATGGATGGATTATGGGAGTGTGTGACTTGAACTATTGATTGGGCCATGCCGATATATTATTTTATCCGCCACGTTGGAATTCACAACCAAACGTGTCTCCGCATCCAACCACCACGTAAATCCCCCTATGTAGCATAGGATAGGCCGGTTCGCTTGAGGAGAATCTTTTCTATGATCATGCCCGAATTATGTCATGCATGAACAGGCTCCGTAAGATCCTGTAGAATAAGTGATGTGGCACGATCCAATGTTTTATCTATCCCACTTACTTATTTATAGTATGGAAATGCATTCATTTCCTCTGCATCGACCTCGATCTATAATATGATACTATCGGAGTGAAATAAGGGATCTAAGGAAGAACAGAGGCTAGACTTTATTAGTAACAAGTAAAGACTTTGTATGTAAGAAAATCGAGATGTTGTGGGGAAAAAAACGAATCAAATCAAAAAGACATGAGACAGTCCAAAAAGCCCTTGATTATGATCAAATTTTAAGCCTACTTGGATATTGAGCATTTATCTGTAAGAACTCAATTATTTGCACTGAATATGAATAGGTGCAACTTCGGAAATGGGATCTAGTAAATCCTTTCTTACTTACATAAAGTCATTCTATTTTATATGTGTGGATATGTATTAAATATAGATTTTCTATCAATCTATTTCTGTAATTCTTTTGAATCTTGCTCGAGCCGGATGATGAAAAATTATCATGTCCGGTTCTTTCGGGGGATGGATCCATAAGAATTCACCTATCCCAATAACAAAGAAACCTGACTTGAATGATCCTGTATTAAGAGCTAAATTGGCCAAAGGGATGGGGCATAATTATTATGGAGAACCCGCATGGCCCAATGATCTTTTATATATTTTTCCGGTAGTAATTCTAGGTACTATTGCATGTAATGTCGGCTTAGCAGTCCTAGAACCATCAATGATTGGTGAACCGGCAGATCCATTTGCAACTCCTTTGGAAATATTGCCCGAATGGTACTTTTTTCCTGTATTTCAAATACTCCGCACAGTACCCAATAAATTATTGGGTGTTCTTTTAATGGTTTCAGTACCAACAGGATTATTAACAGTACCCTTTTTGGAGAATGTTAATAAATTCCAAAATCCATTTCGTCGTCCAGTAGCTACAACAGTCTTTTTGATCGGTACCGCAGTAGCTCTTTGGTTAGGTATTGGAGCAACATTACCTATTGATAAATCTCTAACTTTAGGTCTTTTTCAAATTGATTCAACTGTGACACGATGTAGGTATCTAGGGAATAGTCGCTTCTAAAGTGAATCTTCCCTAGATACATGAATTTTATTATGATCTATTTCACGAAAATACGGATTGCGTGTCGAAGATAAAAAATGAAGTTTTTTTTTATCAAAAAAGAATATGAAATAATTTCTTTAAAATGAAAACTTATTCTTAGGTAAATTGATTGCGAAATGTTTCTGTAGAGTGTCCAATATCCGTTTTACATCTTCTGTACGAAAATATTCAATTCTCATAAGATCCTCCTGACTGTTACTCAAAAGGTCCAATAATGTATGTATATTGGACTTTTTGAGACAATTATAGGTCCTAGGAGATAGTTCTAATTGGTCAATAAAAATACATTTCAATGGAATTCCTTTTTTGTTTTTCCTTAGCTTAGTTAATCCATTTTGAAAGGTAAAAGGAGGTAGAGTAAACCTGTTTTTATTTTCCTCGAAATGAATGCTCCTTTCCTCCGCATGCAGAAAAGGAATAAAGAAATTAATCAAATTACGAGAAGCTTCATAAAGTGCTTCCTTAGGAGTTAAACTTCCATTCGTCCATATTTCTAGAAAAAGTATTTCTTGTTTTTCATTTCCATTTCCATAAGAATGAATACTATGATTCGCATTTCGAACAGGCATGGATACAGCATCTATAGGATAACTTCTGTTTTGAGAGTTATTTGTGGGGTTTATACGGTATCCGCGATCTCTATTGATTTGTAATCCAATACGCAAATCAATTGGTTCCGTCAGGTTAGCTATATGCTGTGTTGCGTCAACTATTTCCACGGAAGGCGGTGAGATGATATCTTGAGCGGTTACGTATCTAGGACCCCTAACGCAAATGGATGCGTCTCTAACTCCATACAGATTACTTCTCAATACAATTTCTTTCAAATTTATTAAAATTTCATGTACCGATTCCTCAATACCTACTATCGTAGAATACTCATGTGGCACCTTCTCAGATTTAGCACGTGTGATACATGTTCCTTCTATTTCTCCAAGTAAAGCCCTTCGCATGGCAATACCTATGGTATCGGCTTGCCCTTTCATGAGCGGGGACAGAATGAAACGACCATAATAAAGACGCATACTGTCTACTCTTGATTCAACACATTTCCACTGTAGTGTTCGAGTGGATCCTGCTATTTCCTCTCGAACCATACTAATATTATTATTTGATCAGATCATTGAATCGTTTATTTCTCTTGAAATCCATTTCATTCTTTTTTTTACACACGTCTTTTTTTGGGAGGTCTACATCCATTATGCGGCATAGGTGTTACATCACGTACGAAACTTAATAGTATACCACTTCTACGAATAGCCCGTAATGCTGCGTCTCTTCCGAGACCGGGACCTTTTATCATAACTTCTGCTCGTTGCATACCCTGATCTACTACAGTACGAATAGCATCTAAAGCGGCTGCTTGCGCAGCATAGGGTGTTCCCCTTCTTGTGCCTTTGAATCCAGAAGTACCGGCGGAGGCCCAAGAAACCACTCGACCTCGTACATCTGTAACAGTTACAATGGTATTGTTGAAACTGGCTTGAACATGAATAACTCCTTTTGGTATTCTACGTTCAGTCTTACGTAAACTAATACGCCCATTCCTACGCGAACCAATTCTTTGTATAGGTTTTGCCATATTTTATCATCTCATAAATATGAATCAGAAATATATAGAAAGATACGGAGATATCCATTTCGTGTTAAAACAAATCTTTTATTTTTACATAACTCCTCTTTGAGAAACTTTAGAAAGATTATCCTTGTCTCTGTTTATGTCTCGGATTGGAACAAATCACTATAATTCGTCCGCGCCTACGGATCAGTCGACATTTTTCACAAATTTTACGAACAGAAGCCCTTATTTTCATATTTCTCACTCCTTACTTTAATTTTTAATCTATTCCTTGGAAGAAAATAAGTCTCTTGTTTTTTTTTGCTTCAAATTGTATCTTTGATGAAAGGGATGTTTTCAAAAAGAATCTATCTAATCGTTCGAATCTTTGTTCCGAAGTCTATAAATTATACGTCCCCTGGTTGAATAATATTGCCTTATTTCGATTTTGATTCTATTCCCCGGCAGTGTTCGTATCAAACTGCGTCGGATCCTCCCCGAAATAGAACCTAGAATTAGATCTTCATTATATAAACGAATTCGGAGAGCATACCATTGGGAAATGATTCAGTAATTAAACCTTCATGAATCATTTTTTTTTTTCATTCCAGGCAACCTCCTTGAAGTATCAACTAATGGAGGAAGAGTTATATAACTCACCTTTCCTCTCTATTTCACAAATAGGAAGTTAGAGAGAAAATGAGGATACCGGAGGAGGATCACCATATATAACACAAAATTTCTCCTCCCATTTTTTCTAGTCTAGCTTCTCGATCTGTCATTATGCCTCGAGAAGTGGAAAGAATTACAATTCCCATCCCACCTAAAATCTTAGGAATTTTTTTATAGTTGGAATAAATTCGTAGACCGGGTCGACTGATACGTTTTAAAATAGTTCTATATATTCCTTTCCTAGTTCTTCTATGGCGCAAGGTTGAAACCAAGAAATTTTTATTACTTTCCTGATGTTTCCGAACATTTTCAATAAAACCCTCTCGTAGGAGTATTTTAACAATGTTTTCGGTGATATTTGTGGATACTATTCGAACCGTTCCATTTTTACTCATGTCAGCATTTCTTATAGAAGTTATTATATCAGCAATAGCGTCTCTGCCCATGACGAATTATAATTATTGGTGCTTCCTAATTTTGATATAATCAACATGTTTTTTTATTTGATTCAAAGTATTCATTATTTAATGAAATTTGAAATTAATTATTAAATTATTAAAAGTATATGCGTGAGACACAATCTATTAATTGGGTTTATTTCAGATATCCTACTAGAACAATATCATAGTTTGATCTATGACTATGAGTCTTTATAATACCTCGGGAGCTAATGAAACTATTTTAGTAAAATTCAACTGTCTCAATTCCCGAGCAATCGCACCAAAAACTCGAGTTCCTTTTGGATTTCCTTCTTGATCAATGACAACCGCTGCATTGTCATCATATCGTATTATCATACCGTTGTCACGTTTGAGTTCTTTACATGTACGTACAATTACAGCTCTTATTACTTCTGATCTTTCTAGAGGCATATTGGGCACTGCTTCCTTAATTACAGCAACAATAACGTCACCAATATGAGCATATCTATGATTACCAGCTCCTATGATTCGAATACACATTAATTCTCGGGCTCCACTGTTATCTGCTACATTCAAAAGGGTCTGAGGTTGAATCATATCATTTTTATTTGAATTTATTATTTCAATGCAAAGAATGAGGAAAAAGAAGAAATAGTATTTGTCTAGAAATAAAGAAACTCGTGATTGTTTTTTCATCCCTTTTTTTATATTTAGTTCTACATCCCTATCCTGAAATAACAAATTGAGTTTTTATAGGCATTTTGCACGCAGCTATTGAAATTGCTGCTCTGGCTACAGTTTCTGAGACTCCGCCCATTTCATAAAGTATTCGACCGGGTTTAACAACAGATACCCAATATTCGGGAGATCCCTTTCCCGACCCCATACGTGTTTCTGCGGGCCTTACTGTAATAGGTTTATCGGGAAAAACACGTACCCATATTTTTCCACCACGACGTGCATATCGTGTCATTGCTCTTCGTCCTGCTTCTATTTGTCTAGCGGTAATCCAAGCGGGTTCAAGTGCCTGAAGAGCATATCTGCCGAAACAAATATGATTACCCCGGCAAGATATTCCTTTCATTCTTCCTCTATGTTGCTTACGAAATCTGGTTCTTTTGGGGTTATAGTTGATGGTTTTTTCCCACCTCTACTACAGAACCGGACATGAGAGTTTCTTCTCATCCAGCTCCTCACGAATGAAAGGATTCGATAATATTACAGATGCACATGTATTTAATGACTAATACATTAAACTAAGTAATGGGATTTATTGATATTATATTTCATTTATTAGATAAGAATATTAGATAAGAAGCTGTATATACAGTTAGATTTGTCTATTTATAGATATAGATAATGTTTCTTTTTTATACCGTATTCTTATTTTTTTTTACTTTTCTTTTAGTAAATTATTGAATCAAGACAATATTGGAATCCAATAAATAAGAAATAAGGGTTTCGCGGGCGAATATCGACTCTTTCCTTTTCCTGCTTTATTCGTAGGATCAATCCACGACCTCTCAAAGTAAAAAAATGGGTTCTTGGTTCATTCCGCCATCCCGCCTGCTCAATCATTTGGATTCTTTTAAATAGAATCCTATATAGTCACAGGTTTCGTCGTTCCTATAGCTTCTCCATTAATGATTAGGCCCGAACTCTGCAATGGAGCTCTCAACAAAATCTGTTCCCGAGTCAATCTCCTCAGTTTCTATTAACCCGAAGCTCTTTATTATTTATATATCTTTATATATCATTTATTATTTATATATCAATCGATACAATATTAAACAATATTAAAACAATATGAAATTAATGCTTTATTACACTGCCTTTTATTTATATGAGGTAATTCATAGACCATACATATTGGAATTATATATCATTGATATTTTTGTTCTCTCTTTCTATCACCTTTCCATTTATCCGCATCCCTTTCTTTTTTTTTTTATTTCAAATCCACAATCGGATTTGTTTGTTATGGAACAATTTCAGTTGTTACAATTATATGATTGATCCAGTCATATAGTGACTGTTTTTGGGATCTCGACAATATGAAGCAATAAGTTAGTTATTAGTTTTTAATTTATTTTTATTATTTTTATATAGTAGTTGTAGTTATTGAGTTAATACTAGGGGTCAGTCTTTTTTTGATCCTACTAAAAACTCTAAAGAAAAAACTAACGAGTCACACACTAAGCATAGCAATTATATAAAAAAAAGTTTAATTTCTTTTTTATTCAACCTTATAGAATTAGAATTGTTTCTTTTTGTTTGATTTAACAGAAAAATATAAAAAGTTTCTAGTTTTTTGTTCTATATACCACTATATTACTGGATAGAATGACAAGATAAATAAGGGTCTATTATTCTTCATCCACAAATATCCAAATTTTGAGGCCTAGTACTCCATGGATAGTTCGAATTGTATAGGAACAATGATCAATTTTAGCGCGAATTGTTTGTAGAGGAACTCTACCTTCTCTGATCCATTCGACACGTGCAATTTCTTTTCCGTCAATACGTCCTGCAATTTGTATTTGAATTCCTTTTGTATCTGTTTGTTCAGTTAATTCAATAGCTCTTTTCATTGCTTTTCGAAACGAAACTCTATTTCTTAATTGAGAAGCCATATATTCTGCAAGAATATTGGGGTCTCCATAAGGTTTTTCTATTCGTGTGATAGCAATGTTGATTCTTCGGTTCACAGAACAAAATTCTTTTTGTACATTCATCTGTAATTCTTCGATTCCTCGTGTTCGGCCCTCTATTAATAAATTTGGGAATCCAATATGTATTATGACCTGGATTAAATCAATTCTTTTTTGAATTTCTATACGCGCAATTCCAATTCCTTCGAAACCTGAGGATATTCTCTTATTTTTTTGTACATAGTTCTTGATACAATTCCGTATTTTCTCATCTTCTTGTAGACCTACAGAAAAATTTTTGGGTTGTGCGAACCAAAAGGAATGATGATTTTGGGTTGTACCAAGTCTGAAACCAAGCGGATTAATTTTTTGTCCCATATTTTTTAGTATATTATCTTTTCATCTATTTTTTTCTAAATAAGAATCTAAATCTTAAATTCATCGAAAGATAATTTTGATTTATCTTTTAATACAATTGTTATATGACAAGTGGGTCTTTTTA